GTGTGTTTGAGTTTGAATAAAATTTTACGTCTTTATAAAATAAGAATTTTTGGGGTGTGTTTTAATAAAAACCCTCGGGTTCGGTCTTAAAATCGAAAAGGGTACGGACATTATTATGAAATGCCCAATAAAATCAAAAAAAAATTTGCATTAATGTAATACGTTTTGATTACACTAATTTTTCCGGTTAATGGGCAATCAAAATTCTAGAGGTTTTCCTGTTTCCGGGGGGTTTGCAGGAGTGATAAGGATCTCAGGAGTTTAGGGGGTAGGGGGGTTTGACGCGAAAAAACAACGGAAATAAGTCGGTGTGTTGTTAAGAGGGGGGATATCTTAGGGAAGTTAGGAGTAAAAACCACTATTTATGCTCTTGATATCAGTTAAGCAATTCTTCAAGTAATATCTTTTTATCATTCATACTATATTACTGTTTGCCAAGGAAATGTTCAACCTTGTCAGCTAATACCGTGTGCGCTCTGAAATGCCAAGTGAAAAGGAAATAAAAAAAAGAAAAACCCCTTGCTCGCTGGAGTGAACGCTCGGCTTGCTGGGTAACGAGGAGTATGGTTAAACGCATTAACTTATGCAAGCGTCAATGAAAGATTGGGGAGTAATATCAATTTATGGACCTGAAGTAGGAACCAAATGCCAGGAATAATTCACTGAGTGAAACCCCCACAATTAGTATCCCTGACCTTACATGGATTATTAACCTTTAGAAATGAGCCAGTTGGTGGTACTCTTACTGTGCATTAATTTTGAGGTATGACGGGATGTTGGATCAAAGTGTATCTGTCTTTAGATATCACCAGGTGAGCATCTTGTTTAGTTGAGTGCGACGAGATGTTAGTATCAAAGTATATATTAACTGTATGAAGTTTACTGTTAAATTTTAAATTTCGATTAGTCTTAATATTCAGTTTATGTTGATTATTTTAATTTAAATGGGTTTTGACTACCTTAGATTTAATGTTGTTGAATGAATGGGGAAATCCGAGAAATTTGGTTCTTCATTAATGTAGGAATGCATTACATGAAATGGTTAATATATATTAATGGTGTATATACATATATGTATTTATGTTGTAGAATAGTTTCCGACAGAAAGTAGTTTAGTGTTAGAATCCTAGCTTTGGGAGTTAGGGGTGAAAGTTTAAATCTTTTCTTTCTGAGCATTAGGGAGGAACTAACCTCCGGCTTCCGGTTTACAAGACCGACGCTCTCTTTCCTGAGCTACTAGTGCATTTTCATGAAAATGCCTTATTTTCTGCTAGGCCTGCTAATGGTATAAAAACAAGAAAGATTAGGAAATAAAGGATGGACGCGATTTGTCCGATGATGGTGTAGGGGTTCTCTACGGGCATTCCCCCAATTCATGTAAGAATCACTACGTCTGTGATTAGAAGTCAGAAAAGGAGTTGTGTGAAGGGACGGAACGTGAGGCTTCGTTGTTTTGAGGTGTGTAGGACGGGGACTACTAGGAGGATTAGGATGGCTGCTAGCAGGGCGATTACGCCCCCTAGTTTGTTAGGAATTGAGCGTAGGATGGCGTAAGCAAAAAGAAAGTATCATTCGGGTTTAATATGGGGTGGGGTGATGAGGGGGTTTGCGGGGTTAAAGTTGTCTGGGTCTCCAAGGAGGTAAGGGAGAAATAGGGCAAGGACTGTGAGGGCGACTAGGAGGAGAATAAAGCCTAAAAGGTCTTTATAGGAGAAGTAGGGGTGGAAGGGGATTTTGTCTGCGTCTGAGTTGAGGCCGGCAGGGTTGGTTGAGCCCGTTTCGTGAAGGAAAATAAGGTGAAGGATTGTAATAGCTGCGATGATAAAGGGAAGGATAAAATGGAAGGCAAAGAATCGGGTGAGAGTGGCGTTGTCTACTGAAAAGCCTCCTCAAATTCATTGGACTAAGGTGCTTCCTACGTAGGGGACTGCTGAAAGTAGGTTTGTAATTACTGTGGCGCCTCAGAAAGATATTTGGCCTCAAGGGAGAACGTAGCCAACGAATGCAGTTGCTATGACTAGCAGTAGGAGAATGACACCAATATTTCAAGTTTCTTTGTAAAGGAAGGAGCCATAATAAAGACCGCGTCCGATGTGAAGGTAAAGGCAAATAAAGAAGAGAGATGCGCCGTTGGCATGGAGGTTGCGAATTAGTCAGCCGTAGTTGACGTCTCGGCAAATGTGGGTGACGGATGAGAAGGCGGTGGTAATATCTGAAGTGTAGTGTATGGCGAGGAAAAGTCCTGTGAGGATTTGGGTTGCTAAGCATAGTCCTAGGAGGGAACCAAAGTTTCATCAGGCGGAAATATTACTAGGGGTGGGGAGGTCAATGACGGCGTCATTGGTGATTTTAATTAGGGGGTGGTATTTTCGTAGGCTGGCCATTAGGTTCTTATAGTTGAATAACAACGGTGGTTTTTCAAGTCACTGGTTCAGGTTAAAATCCTGGTAGGAATTATGACTTTTATTTTGTTTTTAGTTTTATTTATATTGGTTTTGGGTCTTGTGGCAGTGGCTTCAAACCCTTCTCCTTATTTTGGCGCATTGGGGTTGGTGGTAACGGCAGGAGTGGGGTGTGGAATTTTGGTTGGGCACGGGGGTTCATTTTTATCTTTGGTTTTATTTCTAATTTATCTGGGGGGGATGTTGGTTGTGTTTGCTTATTCGGCAGCTTTGGCTGCTGAGCCATATCCGGAAAGTTGGGGAAGTGGAGCTGTGATGGCTTATTGGGTGGTTTATTTAGTGGGTATTTTTGTTACAGGTGCTTTGTTTTTCGGAGGATGGTCTGAGTTATCTTGAGTTGTGGTAGACGAGCTATGTGAGTTTAGCGTATCACGGGGGGATACGGGAGGGGTTGCTCTAGTGTATTCTGGGGGGGGTCTTCTTTTGGCTGTAAGTGCTTGGGCTTTATTATTAACGTTATTTGTAGTGCTAGAGTTAACTCGGGGGCTTAGTCGGGGGGCGCTTCGTGCTGTTAGGTTAAGGGAAAGAAAAGGGTGGTGGCGGCTAAAGTAAGGAGGAATATTGTTAAGTATGTTTTGACTATTCCTTGCTGAATGTTGCTTGTAGAGACGGCTAAAGGGATGTTAGAGGAGGCAAGGGCTTTGGGTCCTGTTTTTTCTAACCAGGCTTGGTCAATAGTCTGGGTGGCAAGGGTTTGGCCAAGCATTAGGCTGAGTTTTGGCATGAGGCGATGAAGAATGGGGGGAAAGAATCCGAGTATGTTGGAGAAGTGGTGGGAAGGAGTATTTGGTGTGGTTTTAAATTGGGTATTAGTTAATTGGGCTAGTTCAAGAGCTGTAAGAAGTCCTAGAATGGTTACTGTTAGCGCTGCTAGTTTGAGTGAAGGAGTAAGTGTTAAAATAGGGGTTTTTTCAGGGACTAAGTTTGAGGAAATTAGGAGGCCTGTGATAATACTTCCTCAGGCTAGGCGCTTAATAGGGTTGATTACAGCAGGGTTGTTTTCGTTGATGGGTGAGAGGGTGTTGGTTCGGGGGAAGTTTATGGAAACCAAGAAGATTAGTCGTAAGCTGTAGGCTGCAGTGAAGGAGGTGGCTAGTAGAGTAAGAGTAAGGGCTCAGGCGTTTAGGTATGATGTGTTGAGAGCTTCAATGATGGCGTCTTTAGAGAAGAAGCCGGCCAGGAAGGGGGTGCCTGTTAGAGCGAGGCTGCCGATAGTAATACAAGAGGATGTAAAAGGGGTTAAGTGGTGTATGCCCCCTATTTTTCGGATATCTTGTTCATCATTGAGGCTGTGGATGGTGGATCCGGAACAAAGAAAGAGTATAGCTTTAAAAAATGCGTGGGTGCAAATGTGAAGGAAGGCTAGTTGGGGTTGATTGAGACCAATAGCGACTATCATAAGTCCAAGTTGGCTAGAGGTAGAGAAAGCGACGATTTTTTTGATGTCGTTTTGAGTTAGTGCGCAGGTAGCAGTAAATATAGTTGTAAGAGCGCCTAAACATAGGCAGGTTGTTAAAGCAATTGGGTTATTTTCTAATAAGGGGTGGAGGCGGATAAGGAGAAAGATTCCTGCAACCACTATAGTGCTAGAGTGGAGTAGAGCAGAGACTGGGGTGGGGCCCTCCATGGCTGCGGGGAGCCATGGGTGGAGGCCGAATTGGGCGGATTTTCCAGCCGCGGCTAGGATTAAGCCAAGGGCGGGGAGGGTGAGGTCTATATTCTTTGAGGTTAGGAAGATTTGTTGGAGTTCTCAGGAGTTTAAGTGGGTGGTTAGTCAGGCCATGGTAAAAATTAAGCCGATGTCTCCTACTCGGTTATAAAGGACGGCTTGGAGGGCAGCGGTGTTTGCATCTGTTCGAGCGTATCATCAGCCGATGAGCAGGAAGGATATGATCCCTACCCCTTCTCAGCCAATAAATAGTTGGAATATGTTGTTGGCTGTAACTAAGATAATTATGGCGATTAGAAAGATTATTAGATATTTGAAGAAGCGGGGTATTTGTGGGTCGGCACTTATGTATCATGTTGCAAATTCTAGGATCGATCAGGTGACGTATAGGGCAACAGGTGTAAAGATGATGGAGTAAAGGTCAAATTTAAAACTAACGAGGGTGTGGAATGTGTTAGTGGTTATTCAGGTTCAGTCTGTGGAGATTGTCTGAAGGCCAAATTTTAAGAATAGAAATAAGGGGGTGAGGCTAACAAAGAAGGCTAACATGACTGCTGTTTTAATATGTAAGGGTAACCATAGGGGGGGTTTTCGGTCAAAAATAAATGTGGATAAGATAGGGTAGGAGAGTAGGAGTAGGATAAGAAGTATGCTTGAGGTTATTATAAGCGGGATGTAATGCATAGCTGCTACTTGGATTTGCACCAAGATTTTTTGGTTCCTAAGACCAACGGATGAGCTGTTATCCTTTAGGAGCACTTGAGTGAGCCTTGGGGTTTAACCAGGGGGGAGAAAATTAGCAGTTTTCATTGCTGTCGAGCCTCTCTCGGTGGATGAGGGGGGTTTAACCTCCGTCTTTAGAATCACAATCTAATATTTATACTAAACTACATCTACATGAGGTTCAACCTCAAATTAATTCGGGCTTTAAAATTAACATTAGTAGGGGAATTAGGTGTAGTGCAATGAGCAGGTGTTCTCGCGTGTGGGAGGGCTCTAGTACCGTGACATGGTGAGGGAGTGGGCCCCGTTGGGTTATCAGAAATATGTATAGGGTGTAGGCAGCGGTAATAAGTACACCAGACCCCGTTAAGGTGAGAGTTCATCATGACCAGTTGAATAGGGCAGTGATGATGGTTAGTTCACCCATGAGGTTTGGCAGGGGGGGTAAAGCCAGGTTGGCTAGGCTGGAAAGGAATCACCAGGTTGCTATTAATGGGAGGATAAGTTGTAAGCCCCGGGCTAAAATTATAGTTCGGCTGTGGGTTCGTTCGTAGTTGGTGTTAGCTAGACAGAAAAGGGCCGAGGAGGTGAGGCCATGGGCGATTATTAAAATTAAGGCTCCTGAGAAGCCTCAGGGTGTTTGGGTTAAGATTCCTCCGGCTACAAGGCCTATGTGGCTTACGGAGGAGTATGCGATAAGGGATTTCAGGTCTGTTTGTCGGAGGCAGATAGAGCCTGTCATAATGATTCCCCATAAGGCCAGGATGATAAATGGGTAGGAAAGTTCTTTAGTTAGGGGTTCTAGTATTACTATAGTTCGTATCATACCGTAGCCTCCTAGTTTTAGGAGAACTGCTGCTAATACCATTGAGCCGGCGACAGGGGCCTCGACGTGTGCTTTTGGAAGTCAAAGGTGAACGCCATATATGGGCATTTTTACTAGGAAAGCAAGTAAGCAGGCTGCTCATCATAACATGTCTAAGTATTGGGCTTGCGGGTTAAGGTTGGAGTAGGGCAAGGTGAGAAGGGACGTGGTGCCTAAGGATTTTTGTAGGGAAAGAAGGGCGATGAGAAGGGGGAGAGAGCCGGCTAAGGTGTAGAATAGAAGATAGGTGCCTGCATTTAAGCGTTCTGCCTGGTTTCCTCAGCGGGTGATAATAATTAAGGTGGGGATGAGGGTGGCTTCAAATATAATGAAAAATATTACTAGTTCGGTAGCGCTGAAGGCTAGTATAAGAAAAAATTGAAGGGATAAGAGGAGGAGGATGTAGGTTCGTTGGCGACTAATAGGTTCTTTGGCAGTGTGGTTTTGACTTGCAAGAATTATTAAGGGGAGAAGTCAACAGGTAAGGACAAGAAGGGGGGTGGAGATTTGGTCAACAGCTATAAGGGGGCTAAGTAAGGATCAGTTAACTTCAGATAGGTTTTGGAATAAGAATAAGCTAGTAAGTGCGATAAGAAAGCTGTGGGCTAAAGAGGTGGGTCAGAGTCATTTTGCCGGGGTTAGTCAGATGGTCGGGACCAGTATGAGGGTGGGGATAAGGATTTTTAGCATTGTAAAAGGTTTAGGTTTTGAAGGCGGTCTGTGCCGTGGGTGCGGGCAGTAGCTACTAGAAGGGCAAGGCCTGTACTTGCTTCACACGCAGAAAAAGCTAGGAGGAGAAGGGGGGAGGCTGAGAAGCTGGTAGCGTTTAGTTGTAAGGACCATAAAGATAGTGCAATAAATAAGGTTAACATTATTCCTTCCAAGCAGAGAAGTGCGGATAGCAGGTGAATTCGGTGAAGTGCGAGGCCGGTGAGGCCAAGGATAAAGGCTGATGAGAAAGCAAAGTGTACGGGGGTCATTGGGCAATAGTGGGATGTAACCACAGATTTTTGAGTCGAAATCAAATGTTTTGTTTAAACTAACTGCCTACTCAGCCCATTCGAGGCCGCCTTGGGCTCATTCATATGCTAGTCCAAGAGTTAATAGGATTAGAACAATGCTAGCTCAGGTGAAGGTAAGTAAGGGGGTGGGTAGTTGGTCTGCTCAGGGTAGTGGTAGTAATAGGGCAATTTCTAGGTCAAACAGAAGGAATAGAATTGCTACTAAGAAAAAGCGTAGGGAGAAAGGGAGTCGGGCGGACCCTATAGGGTCAAAGCCGCATTCGTAGGGGGATAGTTTTTCTTGGTCGGGGGTAATTATGGGTAGTCAGAATGAGATTAAGGTTATAATAAAGGAGAGGGCTGTGGAGATGCAGATGGCAGTAATGACAAGGTTCATTATTCTTCCTTGGTTTTTAGCCAAGATCAGATGATTGGAAGTCATCTATACTAATTAGTACTAGAAGAATTAAGAGCCCCATCAGTAAATAGAGACATAAAGGAATAGTCAGACTACATCAACAAAATGTCAATATCAGGCAGCAGCTTCAAATCCAAAATGGTGTGTAGATGTGAAGTGATGTTTGGTTTGGCGAAGAAGGCAGATAATTAAAAATGTTGTTCCAATGATAACATGAAGTCCGTGAAAGCCTGTGGCTACAAAAAAAGTAGTTCCGTAGGTGCTGTCGGCGATGGTGAATGGGGCTTCGTAATATTCTATGGCTTGGAGGAAGGTGAAGTAGAGACCTAAGATAACGGTTAGTCCTAGTGAGTAGGTGGCTTGTTTTTGGTTTCCCTCCATAATGCTATGATGTGCCCAGGTGACTGTAACTCCGGATGCCAGGAGGACAGCGGTGTTGAGTAGGGGAACTTCAAATGGGTCTAAGGTAGAAATTCCTGTTGGGGGTCATATGCCCCCTAGTTCGGGGGTGGGGGCCAAGCTTGAGTGGTAGAAGGCTCAGAAGAAGCCTAGGAAAAAAAGTACTTCGGAGGTAATAAACAGGATTATACCATATCGCAGTCCTTTTTGAACAGGGAGTGTGTGGTGGCCTTGGAAGGTGCCTTCTCGAACCACGTCTCGTCATCATTGAATAACTGTAAAAATTAAGAGAGCTAATCCGATGACTGTAAGGTGTAAATAATGAAAATGGAATCATATTGCAGTCCCAGCTGTGATTAGTATGGCGGCGATGGCACCTGTTAGAGGTCAGGGGCTTGGGTCTACTATGTGGTAGGGGTGTGCTTGATGTGTCATTAGGTATTTTCTTGAAGATAAAGACTTAAAAGCAGAATGAATACGTAGGCTTGAATGATTGCCACGGCGGTCTCTAGCAATGTGAGTATCATTAATAGGGTTCCTGTTATGGCGGCGATGTATGGGATTTGTAGCAGAGCGAGGAAAGCAGTTGCCGTGAGTTGTATAAGAAGGTGCCCTGCAGTGAGGTTGGCGGTGAGTCGTACTCCTAGGGCCAAGGGTCGAATGAGCAGGCTAATAGACTCGATAATAATTAATGCTGGGACAAGGGGTGAGGGGGTTCCTTCAGGGAGAAGGTGTCCTAGGGCAGAGGTCGGTTGGTTTCGAAACCCAATGATTACTGTCGCTAACCATAAGGGGATTGCAAAGCCTATGTTGTGCGAGAGCTGGGTGGTAGGGGTGAAGGTGTATGGTAGGAGTCCTAGGAGGTTAATTCCTACAAGATAAATTATTATAGCGGCAAATAGTAGTGCTCATTTGTGGCTAGGGAAGTTTAAGGGTAGAAAAAGTTGATGGGTAAATTTTTGGGTTAGCCATCCTTGAAGTATTAGGGGTCGGTTGGTTGTGCAGTCGGGGGTGGGATGGGGGAAAAGGGCTGAAGGGAGAAGTACTGCAAGTGCAATAAGGGGGATGCCTAGTAGAGCGGGGGATATAAATTGGTCGAAGAGACTTAATATCAAACTCAGGTTCAATAGTTGGCCTTAAATTTATTTAGGCTGGGGAGTAAGGGTTCGTTTGGATACGAGTGTTGTGTAATTTTATAGGGAAGGATTACTAGGAAGACCAACCATGAAAAAACAAGGATGGCAAATCAGGGTGCGGGGTTGAGTTGGGGCATGTCACTAGGGGTGAGAGGTAATCACCAGTTTTTAGCTTAAAAGGCTAACGCTTGATACCGGTTTAGCTTCTTAGTGAGGCTTCTTCAATTATTGTAGAAGTTCAAATTTCGAAATCTTCCGTAGGAACAGCTTCAATAACGATAGGTATATAACCATGATTTGCTCCGCAGATTTCAGAGCATTGTCCATAGAAAATGCCTGGACAGGGGGCGGTGAAGGTAGCTTGGTTTAGTCGGCCTGGTACTGCGTCTACTTTTAATGCTAAAGCTGGAACGGCTCATGAGTGAAGGACGTCCTCAGAAGTAACGAGCACGCGAATAGGGATTCCTACGGGGATTACCATCCGGGCGTCTGCCTCTAAGAGTCGGAATTGTCCGGGGTAAAGTTCTGCTACTGGAATTATATAAGAGTTGTAAGCTAAATCTTCGTAGTCTGTGTATTCGTAGCTTCAGAACCACTGGTGGGCCACTGTTTTGATTGTGAGGTGGGGGGTATTAAGTTCGTCTATAAGGTAGAGGATTCGAAGAGAGGGCAGGGCGACAGAGATTAGGGTGATAGCTGGAAGGATGGTTCAGATAATTTCAATTACTTGAGAATCTAAGATGCGTTTGTCTGTAAATTTGGCTGTAACTATAGCGATAATTACGTAGAGAATCAGTGTGCTGATTGAAAACACGACAATTAGTATATGGTCGTGAAATAGTAACAACTCTTCTATAAGAGGTGAAGCTGCGTCTTGAAAACCGTACTGTGAAGGATGTGCCATTGTGGTAAGACACGTAGGGGTTTAACCTGCAACTCTTCCTCGACAAGGAGGTGTAATAGTTTTACTAGTATCTTACAAGAAAGTGACAGAGCAGTCATGTGTCTGGCTTGAAACCAGTTTACGGGGGTTCGATTCCTCCCTTTCTCGTTAATTCAGTCGAGTCTGAACAAATGTGGGCTCCTCAAATGTATGGTTGGCTGGGGGGCAGCCATGTAGCCATTCAATGTTTGTAGGGGCTAATTCTACTAAAACAGCTTTCCGTTTAGCGGTAAAAGCCTCTCAGAGGATGAATAAAAATATGATAACGGCAGCTAAGGAGACTATTGAGCCAAAAGAGGATACTGAGTTTCATAGTGCATAGGCGTCTGGGTAGTCAGAGTATCGTCGGGGCATTCCGGCCAAACCTAGGAAGTGTTGTGGGAAGAATGTGAGATTTACTCCGGCAAATATAACTCCAAAATGAATTTTAGTCCAAGCGGAATGGAGCGTGTAGCCTGATAGTAGGGGGAATCAGTGAACGAAAGCTGCCATGATTGCGAATACTGCCCCTATTGAAAGTACGTAATGAAAGTGTGCTACTACATAGTACGTGTCATGTAGAATAATATCCAGGGATGAGTTAGACAGGATGATGCCTGTGAGTCCTCCGACGGTGAACAGAAAGATGAATCCAAGGGCTCAGAGAAGAGGGGTATCTCATTTAATTTCTCCGCCGTGCAGTGTCGCGAGTCAGCTGAATACTTTTACACCTGTGGGGATGGCAATAATTATTGTGGCCGATGTAAAGTATGCTCGCGTGTCTACATCCATGCCGACTGTAAACATGTGGTGGGCTCAGACAATAAACCCTAGAAGACCAATTGCCATTATTGCTCAGACTATCCCTATGTAGCCGAAAGGTTCTTTCTTACCAGCGTAATATGCGACAATATGTGAGATTATACCGAAGCCGGGTAAAATAAGGATGTAGACCTCTGGGTGGCCGAAGAACCAGAATAAGTGTTGGTATAGGACAGGGTCTCCTCCCCCTGCGGGGTCAAAAAAGGTTGTGTTTAGATTGCGATCAGTTAGGAGTATGGTGATTCCTGCTGCTAGTACGGGGAGGGAGAGCAGGAGCAGAACTGCTGTAATGAGAACGGATCACACGAAGAGAGGAATTTGGTATATCGACAGCGTGGCCGGTTTTATATTAATAATTGTTGTGATGAAATTAATTGCCCCAAGGATGGAGGAGATCCCGGCCAGGTGGAGAGAGAAGATAGTCAGGTCTACGGATGCTCCTGCGTGGGCGAGGTTTCCGGATAAGGGGGGGTAAACAGTTCATCCTGTCCCTGCCCCGGCCTCAACACCTGAAGAGGCGAGCAGGAGGATGAAAGTAGGTGGTAGTAGTCAGAAACTTATATTGTTTATCCGGGGGAAAGCCATGTCTGGGGCCCCAATAATTAAGGGGATTAATCAGTTTCCGAAACCCCCAATCATAATTGGTATTACTATAAAGAAAATTATTACTAAGGCATGTGCGGTGACTACCACATTATAAATTTGGTCGTCACCTAGGGCGCCTGGTTGGTTAAGTTCAGCTCGGATTCACAGACTAAGGGCTGTCCCTACTATCCCAGCCCAGGCACCGAAAATCAGGTAGAGGGTGCCGATGTCTTTATGATTCGTCGAGAAAAACCAGCGTGTGATTGTCACAGGTAGGGTGGCTTAGCAAGTGGTGGGTTGTAGCCCCATAAACAGAGGTTTAAGTCCTCTTCCTACCAAGCCCTAGGGTGTCACACGTAAGATTGCAAATCTTGAAACGCAGCTTAGAATCTGCTGGGGCTTTCCCCCGCCTTTTGTAAGTGTTACAAGGCGGGGGAAAGGTAGATAGATGCTCGCTGGTTAGGGCGTTTAGCTGTTAACTAAGTTTTTGTAGGATCGAGGCCTACCTATCTAGTAAGGCTTTAGCTTAATTAAAGTGTCTGTTTTGCATTCAGGAGATGCAGATTAAAACTCTGTGGGCCTTATTAGGGACTGGGAGTTTTCCACTCCCGCTGAGGGCTTTGAAGGCCCTTTCGTCTGTTGTTATCCTAAATCCCTTAAAGCGATAACAACACAATTGTAGGAGGGGTTAGAGGGAGTAGGAAAATTGACAGGGCGGTTGAAGTTGCTAAGGGAAGTGAGAGTTGGCTATGGGTGAACCGTCAGGGGGCGGAGGTTGTGTGGTTGTGTGGGAACATAGTGAGGGCTATGGCATAAGAAAGGCGAAGGTAAAAGTATAGGCTGAGGAGGGCAGAAAGTGCGGCTATTGTTGCTAGTGTACCTATTTCTTGTTTAGTTAGTTCGTTAAGAATAAGTCATTTTGGTATGAAGCCTGAGAGAGGGGGAAGGCCTCCTAAGGATAGGAGGATAAGGGGGGAGAGAGAGATGATAATGGGGGTTTTTGTCCAAGAGGTTGCCAGGGTGTTGATATTTGTGGCGTTATTAAGTTTAAATATAAGGAAGATCGATAAGGTTATAATAAGGTAGAGGATAAGGGTTAGGAAGGTGAGGGAGGGGGAGAAGGGAAGTACTAGGGTTATTCACCCCAGGTGGGCAATTGAGGAGTAGGCCAGGATTTTTCGTAGTTGTGTTTGATTTAGGCCTGCTCACCCGCCAATTAGTGTGGAGAGTAGTCCGAGGATAATTAATAGATTTGTGTTTGTGGGTTGAATTTGGAGAAGAATGATAAGGGGGGCTAGTTTTTGTCAGGTTGAGAGAATGAGGCCGGTGGTTAATTCAAGTCCTTGGAGAACTTCGGGGAGTCAGGAATGGAGGGGGGCGAGACCAATCTTGAGGGCAAGGGCAAGGGTAATTATGGTCGTGGGGAGGGGGTGGGTTATTTGTTGAATGTCTCATTCCCCTGTGATTCAGGCATTGGTTGTACCCGCAAATAGGAATATGGCGGCGGCGGCGGTTTGGGCTAGGAAGTATTTTGTTGTTGCTTCGATTGCTCGGGGGTGGTGGCGTTGGGCTATAAGGGGAATGATAGCAAGGGTATTAATTTCCAGGCCTACCCAGGCTAAAAGTCAATGGGAGCTTGCGAAGGTAATAGTGGTTCCGAGTCCTAGTCCGGTGAGTAGGATGGTGGTGATTAGGGGATTCATTAGTAGAGGTAGGGTTTTTGCCTACATTTCTGGGGTATGGGCCCAGCAGCTTATTTAGCTTAGTTTACTAGGAGATGGTGTAACGGGAGCACGAAGAGTCTTGGTCTCTTGAGTAGGGGTTCGAGTCCCCTTTTTCTAAGGAGCCGGAGGGATTTCAACCCTCATGTTTCACTCTATCAAAGTAAACCTTTAATTCAGGCACAGTTCCTTACGGTTGTGGGGGTAGGGTGGCGAGAGCGGTTGGAAGAGCCAGGTGTCAAATAACGAATGCTAGTGTAAGAGGAAGAAAATTTTTTCAAATGAGGTGTATAAGTTGGTCATATCGGAAGCGGGGATAGGAGGCTCGAACCCATAGAAATAGAATTGATAAGAGGGCTGCCTTGGTTATAAGGTTGGTAGAAGTCATTTCTGGGGATAAAGGGATGTGGGAGGCTCCTAGGAAGAGAACGGCGGAGAGGGTGTTTATTAGTAGGATATTGGTGTATTCGGCGAGGAAAAATAGGGCGAAGGGTCCGCCTGCATATTCTACATTAAACCCTGAGACAAGCTCTGATTCGCCTTCTGTTAGGTCAAAAGGGGCTCGATTGGTTTCAGCTAGGGTGGAGATGTATCATATTGCAGCGAGGGGTCAGGCGGGGAAGATTATTCAGATAGTTTCTTGGGCGTTTTGGAAGGTCTGAAGTGTGAAGCCGCCTGTAAAGATAATTACTGCAAGGAGGGTAAGTCCGAGGCTAACTTCATAGGAGATGGTTTGGGCGACGGCGCGGAGGGATCCAATAAGAGCGTATTTAGAGTTTGAAGCTCAGCCTGAGCCTAAGATGGAATAAACAGCAAGGCTAGAGATGGCGAGGACAAATAAGATACCAAGGTTGATGTCGATAAGTGGGTAGGGTAGGGGTATAGGTGTTCAAAGGGTGAGGGCAAGGGTGAGGGCTAATATAGGGGTCAGAATAAATAAGAAGGGCGATGAGGTGGAGGGGCGGATTGGTTCTTTAATGAAGAGCTTGATTCCGTCGGCGATTGGCTGGAGGAGGCCGTAAGGCCCTGCGATGTTAGGCCCTTTTCGTATTTGTATATAGCCAAGGACTTTTCGTTCGAGTAGGGTGAGAAAGGCAACGGCTAGGAGGATGGGGAGAGCTAAGGTTAAGGGATTGAGGATATGTGTCGTAAGTGCAGGGGTCATAGTTAGGAAGAGGATTTGAACCCCCGTTGAAAGGGCTTAGACCTTTTGCAATTCCGGGCTCTGCCATCCTAACTTAACATTAGTTTCTTGGTGGGGTTACGCCCCTTAAATCAATTTAGATTATTTCATCGATTAGGGGGAAGGCGTGCCGAGGGCATAGGCTTCCTTTCTCCGGTCCTTTCGTACTAGAAGAGAGTGTAACATAGATAGAAACTGACCTGGATTTCTCCGGTCTGAACTCAGATCACGTAGGACTTTAATCGTTGAACAAACGAACCCTTAGGAGCTGCTGCACCCCTAGGATGTCCTGATCCAACATCGAGGTCGTAAACCCCCTTGTCGATATGGGCTCTGAAAGGGGATTGCGCTGTTATCCCTGGGGTAACTTGGTCCGTTGATCGGCATAGCCGGATCATTTTAGGTCAGAAGTTCTGTTAACTGGAGGTGCTTCTCTGGTTTGTAGGAGGAGGGTGTTCCCAGTCCACGCGGGGGTTTTGTGATTCCCCGTGGTCGCCCCAACCGAAGACATTAGAACAGGTCCCACTTAGTTTACTGGGGTTTGTTTTAGGGTGATTGACGTAGGCAGTTCTATTGTCTAAAGCTCCACAGGGTCTTCTCGTCTTATGGGTCTATCCCCGCTTCTGCACGGGAAGATCAATTTCATTGACTGGAAAAAGGAGACAGTTAAGCCCTCGTCTTGCCATTCATACAGGTCTTTATTTAAAAGACAAGTGATTACCGGTAAAGTTGCTACCTTAGCACGGTCAAAATACCGCGGCCGTTTAACAGGGTGTCAGTGGGCAGGCAGGACCTCTTATACGAGGGGGTCAAGAGGCGATGTTTTTGGTAAACAGGCGAGGCTTGGTGGTTATTGCCGAGTTCCTTCTTTTTCTTTTAGTCTTTCGTTTAGTGCACTCCTGTGTGGGGTTAACGATCGGGTTTTAAAGGTGTTTCTAGTGTTCGGGCTTAGTTTTTATTTCCCTCTGTATTTTGGGGTCGTTAATATTTGGCGGGGGGTCCGATCCAAGGTACACGTGTGCTATGAGGAAGGCTTGCTTCCTTATTACTCATTTTAGCATAGTCGTTTCTATATTAATAGAGCGGCCTGGTAGATGTTAGGGGGGTTGGAAGAAGATGTCAGAATAAAGGGGTGGTTTAATGTTTAAGCTTTGACGCTTTTTGATAAGATGGCTGCTTTTAGGCCCACTTAAACACAATGCCTTGAATTAATTTGATCCTTACTCTCCTAGCAAAGTTGTGTCTGTTTCAAAGGGGCTGTACCCCCTTTGACTTACTCTCTCTTCTTCTTTTTACCTTTAAAAGGGCCCTCGTGGGCGGAAAAAGTATTAAAAGGGGATGAAGAAGTTGGGAGGCTGAACTGATATTCAATTCCCAGGCAACCAGCTATAACTGAGTTCGATAGGCTTTTCACTTCTACTCAAAGCTCTTCCCACTCTTTTGCCACAGAGGAGGGTGTGCCCTGGTTTTTAGGCTGGCTTGGAGTAGCTCACTCAGTTTCGGGGTTTCAAACTAAAGGGCTCTTTGCTTGAGGTTTCTGGCTAAAGCATGATGCAAAAGGTACGAGATTTGACCTCAACTCTGCTTTTTGGGTCTTAACTGGGTTATTTCATTTCTCTTTCATCTTTCCCTTGCGGTACTTTTTCTATTGCTCCGTGTTTCCTGTTTCGTCTTCCGTACTCGGGGAAAGAATGGTTTAGTTAAATTAACTAGGGTGTTTTAGGGGTTATATATGTTGGTATGTTGTTTTATAAGAGTCGGGCTAGTTTGTCGGTGTCATGGCGATTCGGGTTGCACGAATGATTTCTCAGTGTAAGGGAGATGCTATACTATTTTAGCTACGCTAGGATTGTTTAGCCAAGCGCACGTACTTTCCAGTACGCTTACCATGTTACGACTTTCCTCTTCTTACACGGGGGTGGTGTATAGAATGTGTCGGGAGAGGGTGACGGGCGGTGTGTGCGCGCTTAGGGGCCGGATTTCAGCGAGACTCTCTGCTTCTGGCTTACTTCTAAATCCGCCTTCAGGCGCATATTTCAGTGCGCCATTCGTATCCGCTGAGGAATCAGGGAATGTAGCCCATTTCTTCCCCTTCCATGCGCTGCACCTTGACCTGACGTGTTGGGCTATGCCGATTTTGCTTACTATTGATCCTTTACAGGGTAAGCTGACGACGGAGGTATACGGGCGGGGGGGGGGGGCAAGGGAGGGTGAGGTTTAACGGGGGTTATCGGTTATAGAACAGGCTCCTCTAGGTGGGTGTTAAGCGCCGCCAAGTCCTTTGGGTTTAAAACTTATGTCAGTAATTCCCGGGCGGAGATTAGTCAGGGCTAAAAGGTCAATGTTTAGGGTTGAGCATAGTGGGGTATCTAATCCCAGTTTGTTTCTCAGCTTTCGTGGGTTCAGGGTAAATAAAGTCACTTTCGTTGTTGGGCTTCGTGCTTTCAAATGCGTATAACAGCTCAGAAAGGGTTTGGCTTTAGTTTAGTATAATTCTTAACCACGCTTTTTGCCGTTGTTTGTCAACTTGAGCCTCTCGTCTAACCGCGGTGGCTGGCACGAGATTTTACCGGCTCTAGTCTACTTTAATTAAGTCAAGCTTTCACTTATGCTTAATGTTTATTACTGCTGAATACCCTTGAGGGTGTGGCTAAGCAAGGTGTTGTGGGCTGCGGGGTGCGTGCCTGATACCAGCTCCTTTATCCCAGAAGGGTGTTGTGGGCATTCTCACACGGGGGCGGATGCTTGCATGTATAAGTATAGTAAAAGCCGACAAAATAGTCAGGACCAGCGGTCCTTTATGGTTGCGGGGTTTTTTAGGGCCCATCTTAACAGCTTCAGTGCCATGCTTTGATTAAGCTACGCAAGC